GATCATTACCAGTGAATAAGATAAAATGGAAGAACTCCAGTCACTATCTAAAATGAAAAAGATCTATTCATATGAAATTTATGGTTTCCATTGGTGTAAATCCGATTTAAGATGAGAAAAAATTTCCCATTGGTAGCGAACGTTATCCATTAAGCGGGTAATCTTATTTTTAGGGCAAAACAAAAAAATTATGCTCCCATTCTTGCAAGAACGGACTAACAGGGCCAGCTATCTAGCTAACCTTCAAAATTCAATACCGTTACTGTATAAGTGGATCTCATTGTAAAAGACCTATTACTGGATAATTCATGGGTAGAGCCAAAAAGTTTGAACTGTACAAGTTATCAATAACATTCAGTAAATGAAGTAAAGGGCTCCGGTGTATAGAGAGGACCTCACCGTTTAAGAAATAACCATAGAAACGAAGGAACCCACTATTTCTTTATTCATCTATATTTAAGTTGAATTTACATTTCTTTTTTATTTGTTTGATACACCAATACAATTTCTTATTTTTTTGTCTTGTTTCAAGGCAAAATAAATGTCTAAAAAAAAGAAAAAATCGTGGTCGGGAAGGTTATAGTAGCAAAAGCCATTGGAATTTTTATTTTATACATTGGAAAATTACGTTTTGTTATTAATAGATCGATCAGGAAGGGAAAAAAGAATAACTCAAAGAAAGAAAATCAATTAGTTATTCATCAAAGTTTCATTTATTCAATGACTAGGGTTAGACGAGGATATATAGCTCGGAAACGTAGAAAAAAAAGTTGTTTATCCCGTCAAGGGGCTCATTCAAAACTTACTCGAACTATTGCTCAACAGAAAAAAAGGGCTTTGGTTTCGGCTCAGCGGGATAGAGATAGGAAAAAGAGAGATTTTCGTCGTTTGTGGATCACTCGGATAAACGCAGTAATTCGCAAAAAAGGGCTATACTCTAGTTCTAGTTATAGTAAATTTATAAATGATCTGCGCAAGAGACAATCGCTTCTTAATCGTAAAATACTTGCGCAAATAGCTATATTAAATAGGAATTGTCTTTATATGATTTGATTTCCAATGAGGTCATAAAAAAAGAAGATTGGAAAGAATCCATCCCCCAAAATTATTTAAATCAAGTCCCCCGGAGAATAAACTCCGGGAGGGTAGAGTAGAAATTAGTCTGATAAAATACAATCCATAAAAAAAATCAAAAAACCTATTCAAAAAAAAAATTCCCCGATTTTTTATTATCCTACGACACAGCAATCAAATCTAGATTCTCATATTTTTTAAAACAAACCAGCAACCCATTTTTGAGTTAAGATTAGAATTTGTTTTTGATTCAATTATCAATTGTATAAAGACCTATTTTTTTCTAAAAAAACCTATTTTTTTTTTTCGGTTCTAAAATTATCAGTTCTAGTAGTCGACTTGATTCTTTCAAATTTTTTATTTTTGTTTCTAAATTTATCAGTTCTAGTAGTCGGCTTGATTCTTTCAAATTTTTTATTTTTGTTTCTAAATTTATCAGTTCTAGTAGTCGGCTTGATTCTTTCAAATTTTTTGCGATTAGTAATAAAAGGTAACAAAGATAAGATACGAGCTTTTTTTATAGCAAGAGTAATTAATCGTTGTTGTTTCAAGGTCAATCTAGTTACACGCCTAGATAATATTTTTCCCCGTTCACTAATAAATTCACTAAGTAAATTCGTGTTTCTATAATCAATTCGATCCCCTGGTTGGATCGGGGACAAACGTCTACGAAAAGGTCGCTTGCGTTTAATAAGGAGTCGCTTAGATTTATTCATAGTTTGTTTAGTTTATTCCTTAATATAAAATATAATATACCGAAAATCCTATTTCGGTTGGACATAAAAAAAAAATTCGAATTAAGAAATAGGATTTGGTTTGTTTATTTCTATTTTATATATTTATTTCTATATATATATTTTTATTTATAAAATAAAAATAAATATATAAAATAGAAATTTGATATTTCTATAATATTTATATAAATATATAATTTATTTATATAAAATAGAACGAAAATAGTTTTGTCCCCTTCCTTGAAAGAATGATAGGCAGACGTTCGGTTCGATCTATTTCTTTATCTCTCCATGAATTGTATGTCTGTAACAATAGGGACAGAATTTTCGCAATTCCAACCGACTAGGCGTATTGTGTCGATTCTTTTGAGTAATATATCTGGAAATGCCCCTTGATTCCTTATTAACACTCTTTCGAACACAACCGGTACATTCCAAAATAACTTTTACTCGGGCATCTTTACCCTCAGCCATCAACCTAACCTCCTTTGGATTTTTGATTCAAGCCACCTTTCTATTATTATTTTCGTCCCGAAGTGAAGAAGAAAGGAAAATCAAAAAATAGAAGTTTCTAACTCGAAATACAAATACAATTAGAAAGATTTCGTTGCAATCACAATCAATAGAGTAATTATAGTAAATAAATTTAAGAAATACTCCGTAATCAAAAGGTTTCTAACTATATTTCTAATCACAATATCTCATTTTAATAGCCTGTATGATACCTATTACCCTAGATTCACATTTTCGTTTCCACTCTCCCCCTTTTTTTAGAGATTTTCATTCGAACCGGATCCCAAGTTTTGATGAGGTTGAATCTACTTTTCGTCTTTCTCCCCTCGAATATTTTTATATTATTAAAATAAGGGGGGGATTAATCACAGATAGTTGATTCTATCTCTAATCTTCGTTACCCCCTTACCACGTCAAAAACTAGAATTAAAAAAAGGGGAATGTCAGCGCATCTGGGAAAAAACGATTGATTTCTATTAATAGACCGGCTAAAGCCCCAAACCATAGAGTACTTAGGACCGGTGCCACGGAAAGATATGTTTTTAGATCCCGCATTGAAAATCCTCCTTCGTTTTTTTTTCTTTAATGTAATATATAAAAGAAAGGCAATACATATCTAATCTACGATCAGATGCATAGATAGTTTAAAGTTAAAAAAGACTACTTTTGTTTGTACACAAAATCCCTAAGCTAAGTCAAATTAAAATAAATGTACAACGATCCGGTAGATAAAATATTTTTTTTTTTTCAGAAAATAGAGTAGCATGCCCCTTCCTGCTGAGCATTCCCGAAAAGTATTTTTTAATTTACGACGGGTTTTTCATATATATCAAAATATTTTTATTATACCTTATATGATATGAGACCAAAAAGAGGAAATGGCAAGATAAATTATGTATATAGGAAATAGCGATGTGGAAAACAAGACAAGGATTCTTTACAATTACACTATAAAAACCAATTGAATTGAAAGGGATGTAGCGCAGCTTGGTAGCGCGTTTGTTTTGGGTACAAAATGTCACGGGTTCAAATCCCGTCATCCCTACCTAATTACTTTTCCTCTGAGAAGTAAGGAGGAATTTCATTTTAATTAAAATCGATTAAAAACAGAATTTCTCATTTTTTTTTATCATACTCTATATGAAGTATATGCATGCAGGATGCAGATGTAGTTTTTTGTTACAAAAAGGTTTCTTTACAGTCTTATCTATTATGATAAGAAAGCGCTCTTAGTTCAGTTCGGTAGAACGTGGGTCTCCAAAACCCGATGTCGTAGGTTCAAATCCTACAGAGCGCGATTCCATTCTTGTTAGGTCGAATCGAATTAATTATCGAATTAGACTGAAATAACTGAGCAGTAATCTAGATTTGACCTCCTACTTTCTCTAATCTACAGGAGGTCAATTAAAAAAATATTTGTTAATTAATCTAATTAATCAAAAGCCCAACTGATCACCACGTCTGTATTGTAAATATGCGGTTACGAATAATCCAGCCAAAGTAATAGGAATTAGACCTAAGACAATTCCAAATAGAAAAACTTCAATCATTTCAATTCCTTTGAAAAAAAAAGAAAAAGGTAATATCTATCTCTAAATATTAATCTGAATTGCCCATGAATCTCAATAACCAAAAATTATCAATTGACGCGATAAAGAGCTAAAAAATATATGGAATCCCACATAAAGATTTCTTGAGTTGTTCATTCGATTAACTTCAAATAAGTCCTATCTTACTCAGAACTATAAATAAAACGGAAGTTATAATTAAAGTCAATAGTAAAAAACGCAAAAAATTAATTATCCTAGTTATAGTAGGTATATTAAGCATGAAGGAACTAAATTAAATATGTTCTTTTTTTTTTTTAATTAAACTAAACTAAATTTGTGTATATCAAGGTACTTGCCTAAGTTTCCATTTTGAAAGATCGGGGGGAGAATAAGTAAAAATATGAATTCTAAAGAAGGAGTTCAATTGAAAGTTTTTGATTTATCAATTATTAACTATTAGATTATAGATTTCACTAACAAAGATAAAGTAAGAGCGGTAGAAAAAAAAACGAAAAAATGGAAGCAAAAGGGGGAAGAAAAGATAATAAGAAATGGCATCGAAGTATTTATTTTAGAATATATATATTTTTCGAATAAGTCAATAAACTCAAATTTATATTGTGATTGTGTTGTGAATCTTTTATTGAATCTTTCTAATTTATCTAACTGATTGGAATTTCAGATAAAACTTGTACCTAGTTGTATTACACAATACAACTTGTATATTTTGTAGATATATATTATTGTTATTATAGAATTATATTTCGAATTATTTTATATAATATTTTTATATTATTTAATTTTTGAATATTAGTTTTTTATTTTTTTCCATGGGGAGAGATGGCTGAGTGGACGAAAGCGTCGGATTGCTAATCCGTTGTACGATTCATTCGTACCGAGGGTTCGAATCCCTCTCTTTCCGTTTCCATTAATGACTTAATAGTTGATTTATCTTTCGAATTTTTTCAATCTTTTTGATTTTTTCAAAAAAATTACAAATTATATATAATTACAAATATCAAATAGAATTTTTTTCTATTTTTTTTTCATCTATTTTTATTTCTAATTTTATAAAATGAAAAATCAAGTAAAGAAACCCCCCTTTATTCTTCGCGTCCAGGATTGCGTCCTGGATCATTAGATAGAAATCCGAAAATGAAGAGAGAAACAAAGAATATCACTACTGTGTAAACAAAGAGTTTGAGAGTAAGCATTACACAATCTCCAAGATTATTATTATTTTTTTTTTGAAAAAAGAGAATAGAGAATCTATTTTTATACCGCATATCCTATTTTGATACCGAAAACCAAAGAAGGTAGTTTTTAGAAATCGAAAAGAATTTTTTTTATACCCACCTGTGGAGGATCACAATAAGGTTTTTCATTCACGGAAAATCAAAATAGTTAGAATGGTAAAAGGAGGCGATCCGAATCGCGGTTATCCAAGAATTCTCATGTTTGAATCAAGAGTTCATACTGTAAGATTTGTCTGATCTTATCAATTATTAGTATTCGCATCATTTTTCTCGAAAAAATCATTCATTTTTCTAGGACAAGATGAAAGATTTCATCGAAAGCTTACAGCAGCTTGCCAAACAAAGGCTAAGAGAAAAAAGAGTACAGGTATGACTGGCATAAAATCTACGATTGGACTCAAAAAATCGTAGGCTTCAGGTAATTTGACTAAGAAAAAACTACTCGAATAAAGGGCAGAATTAAGACAGATCAAACTTAAGATATTAAGCATAACAGACATTTTGTTTTTAAGATAATTGTATTTTGATTGAGTTCTTCATAGAAGGAAAAAATGAAGAAAATAAAAAAAGAAAGATCAAAAATCCTTCTTTTTTTTTTTTTGAACTTACTCACTCAACCAAAAAACTTTCCATTCTCTTTTGAGAATAGAGAAAATTCTACTTTCATACAATATCTTAATGTAATTATATGTAATGATCAATAAATTCAGGATAATTCTATATCTACATGCGTCAAAATACTAACAATAGAATCTAATTTTTTCTTTAGCTATTTTGGCTGGAATTGACGAACAATCAATAACAACATTAGTCTTTATTAGTGTCGAATAGAAATCAAAGTGGGGCGTGGCCAAGTGGTAAGGCGTCGGGTTTTGGTCCCGCTATTCGAAGGTTCGAATCCTTCCGTCCCAGAGTAAGGGCATGTGTAATTCTAGTAAATAATTCAAATTGTATTTTTCCAATCGATTTTTTCATTTTTATTGTTTTTATTGGATGTAAAACAAATTGGAATTTTTTTCATTATTGAAATTGAAAAAAAAAAAATGAAAAATAACTTAATATATATTCTAAATCTTATGTGCCGACTGTCCTAACTGAACTAATGACTATTCATGATTCTATAACTTAATCAACCGCATAGCGGTTCCAAATTCGAGGAATGTTATGGTAAAACTTCGTTTGAAACGATGTGGTAGAAAGCAACGTGCGACTTGAAGGACATGATCTGTTGTGGATTCTTATATCCACCATTCTATAATCTAATTAAGGGATGCTCTTGACTCGACATCCTTTGTTCTCCTCCACTCGAACCCGCATTTTTTGTTGGGGTGTGATGGAAATAGTACATGATGGAGCTCGAGTAGAAAGTATTGATTCATTTCTTAAGGGGAAAGGGTCTAGGGTTAATGTTAATCAATAAGTTGGAACAACTTCGTAAGTATATCTTTGACAGAGATACCGAAAGGACCCCAATCAGGCAAGTTTCAAATCTTAAAGGAAATTTTGTTGGGATTGATAAAACCTTTTCGATAAAAATTATATATATCGTGTGGGAATCCGCCGTTCATATGATTCTTTGATAGAAAGAAATAACAAAAAGGTATGTTGCTATCATTTTTGAAAGGATTAAAAATCAACGAAGTAAGGTCTAAACCTAATGATTCAAAACAAAGATAAAAGATTCCGGAACAAGGAAACATCCTTTTATTTTCTATTTTCATATTGGATTGTCGCACCAATTAACAATTGGATTTGAATCAGAATGCAGAATTCAAATCGATTCTAAATGAGACAAAAAAGGGTATTCGAGACTGCTCAATAAATGAAATGCCAAAGGATTTTTTTTTTGGCTATTTGAAAGTTATTTAACTTGAGTTATGAGTATACAAATGATTTTCTTTTTTTAGGAAAGAAAAAGGACTTAATTCTTCATTTAATTCATTTGATGATTTTATGGACTTTTTTGATTTGCCATTCTAATACATAACTTCGAATCATTTTTCTCGAGCCGTACGAGGAGAAAACTTCCTATACGTTTCCAAGGGGGGTTGCTGTTGATCTAATCTATCCCAATGAGCCGTCTATCGAATCGTTGCAATTGATGTTCGGTCCAGAAGAGAGGGAAGAGATCTGCGAAAAGTGGGTTTTTATGATCCAATAAGGAATCAAACTTATTTAAACGTTCCTGCTATTCTATATTTTCTTGAAAAAGGCGCTCAACCTACGGAAACCGTTTATGATATTTTAAAGAGGGCAGAGGTTTTTAAAGAATTTTGACTTAATTAAAGGAAGTTCAATTAATGAAATAAAAAAAAAAGAGAGAATGAGGTTCTAGCTTGGTATAACTTTTTTTATTCTTCCTTTTCTATTCAT